GATGGTAGGGGCAGCAAAATCTCCGTCGGCCTCCCCAACCCTCGCCAGGGAACGAACTCCGTGTGTTGCGAATTCGCAACACAAAGATTGGATTGCTAGATGCCCCGCCGGTTCGAGGTCACCGCCGCCTTGCCTATATACATACCGGCTGGTATCGGCCATGATCTACAGTTCCATTTACCAACGACACTGGTACGACGGGGCATCAGGGTTGGAGAGGTCGGGGGTTATAGATGATGTGATGCCCAGTGACCACCCATCGAGGATGGGTGCGTCCCGGCACGTTGCATATCATTATCTGGTGGTACCCCCACGAAATGCCCCGCCCGAGTTGCCACAGGCGCACGGACGACTGGTTGCACGGCCGACAGGGGCCGGGGTCAATGGGAACCAAGCTACTACGGTTGGTTGTGGGGATGGGAAATCAGTAATTCATGGGGTTCCTTGGGGCGGGTTGCCCCGTCATATTGCCTTTGTTCGTCTTACCGAACTCTGGTGAAGGCGAACGACTACGCGTAAAGTTCGACCAAGGCGGCAAGATATCGACGCGGCGGGGTAGGGTAAGTAGGGTTCGCGAATCGCAATGGGCATGACGGGGCCGCCGGAGCGGAAGGACTTTTGTTTGGGTCGGCATCTCGGCCCTTAGTACCCGGCGTATTTTCTATGCTTGATACAGAAATCCCATTCTCAGATGACCATACGCGCCCAGGCAGGCCCGGCATATGCTTATGCCCAGGTAGTGCCGTTACTTGTTGGGGGAAGCTTTCCTTACGGCGGGCCGGCAGGTACCGGTAGAACTAGCTTGGAAATATCGCCAAAGTCCGATTTGTATAATGATTTATGCGGGGCAATCATAGTACGGGGTATAGCCTTGGTGGTGGAATGGTAGACACGCGAGACTCAAAATCTCGTGCTCACAAGCGTGGAGGTTCGAGTCCTCTCCGAGGCATACCATTTTTCATATTAGCTTAGCGCTGATTCGAACCCTCGGCCAGCATGCGCAAGCATAGTTGGTGGAAAGGCGAGTGCTGGGGAGACTCCAGGATCCTGCGATCTGTCGATGCTAGCGGCGGCCCGCCCTTCCATCCGGTGAACGCAAAAATGTTTTAATTCGCCTGGAGATGCATTAGCTTCAGTATCCCCCCTGGCCCTCCCTCCGCATGGAAAGGAACCCCGAGTGGTATTCGTGAGACAGATATATATATATATATATATATATATATATATATATAAATATGCGTATGTATCTGCGCCTCCATCTCATCACCCGACTGGTTGACAACCGCCGCCGATACGTATCGAGACCTGATAGTACGCGCGGAGTGGCAGACACGGCGGACATCGTCGCGCGGGAAGCAAGCGCACGGTAGGGCGTATAGTGGTAGCTGGAACAACGAGATTATGTTATACTCCCTCATCGGGTATTCCATAATGATTGGACTTGGTGAACTGTGGGTTACCCGTCCCCCCCTCGGGACCAGACTATTCATGTATGATCGGGAGAAATAATGGTGTTACGGAAGAAGTAAATATCCCCGCATTTGTTGCCACTGCACCGTTCATTTCAATCCCCACGGCATCTCCCGTCATTCCCTATGTGAAGACAGCCGGTCGAACTAACTGCGAGGGAACAACGTTCCAGCCAGGAAGCCGGGGCGTCCCGCAGCTGTCTGCATCGTGAATATTTGTGATAGGTATCACCCCCTGGAAATGGCATACACTGTGGAAACTGACCTAACTTATTGTCCCTGGTGAGGAGGATTGAATTGCCGTCTCAGATCCGATAGAGCCTCTTCGCCCATAGGTTGGATTGCTCCTCGCCCAATTTTGCGGTACCGCGCCCCCCCGGCGCCCCGAGCATTAACAAGTACTGTAATGGTGGAGGATCCTCGCTCGGCGCTTGGATAGGGGACGACCGACCCGTGCCGCCGGCGTGGCGGGTCCTTGGACCAAAATTCCCCCATAGGAAAACTATTCGGCTCAGCCGGATAACGAGGTGGGAGGTCGGTGCTCTTCCTAATTATTTATGTTACCCAGCGCGTAACCTTCTAGTGGACGGGGTTTTATCTCCGAAATGAATCAATCAGTGGAAGACTGGGAGCAAGGCTTGCCCCGGGGAGCCTGTTGCCCGCCCAAGCGGCAGATCCACCTAAGACCTAAGAAGGTAGGCTCAATCCGCATTGCGATGGATTCGTCCGTGGATAGACAGATTCTATGAGGCAATTCCTATGCCCCCTGTCCCGAAGAGTGCGTGCGAGATTGGTGCTACGCTCGCCGTCTGCCCCACTATGACATAGTAGCACGCACCTCCAGGGAAGGGAAGGGAAGGGAAGGGAAGGGAAGGGAAGGGAAGGCTACGATTAACCAAATGAGTGGACTCGAAGCGGAATATGAATATCCTAGGCGTGGAGTTTAGCGCGGGCCAAGCGCACGCAGCATCCATGGCCGAATGGCGAAGGCACCCCACCCAACACGTATTTTGATTGGGAAATCCGTGGGTTCAAATCCTGCTGGATGCGACGACGGTTCCGTTTTTGCAGGGGTGACCGAGGGGCTTATGTTATAAACAACCAATATACAGAGGAGGGGCGCCCTACAAGAGTAGATTAAATATTAGCTCCGAAGGGGGGGGGGGGGGGGGTGGGGGGGGCACGGGGCTACGCAAGACTTGCGGAATTTGTTACACTCACTTTCGGGTAGTACAAGCACCGCGGCTTTAGCGGAATGAGAACCTTATCTTATGATTAGCATGGGAAGGGAGTGGTAATTTACGGGGGAAGTGGATAACTTGGTGCTTACGAGCAAAACCATTCGATTGCTCAGTAGGAAACAGTACAGCTTCAATGTTAGGTGGAACCTTAGTAAGACCGAAATGAAACGTTGGATCGAGCAGTTCTTCAACGTGAAGGTAGCCGCTATTAATAGCCACCGACCCCCAGCAAGAAAAAAACGTACAAATTCCGTTGGGGGGAGTCGGGTTCGCCGTAAACGAATGATCGTAACTCTTAGGCTTTATTATTCTGTTCCACTATTCCCGAGCGGATAACCCTTCTTTGTACAAGACACGTATCCCGCTAAGAAATACGGCCATGCATCTACGTAGAGCTCGCGGCACCTCAAGCCTGCACAGCCAACCCAGGTTCGAGTACGGTAATAATAATAATATAGTAAAATCTAGCCCTCAGCGGGCATTAACCTCCGGCTTTAACCGCCGGGCAGGGCGTAATAACCGCGGAATTATTACAGGTCGCCATAGAGGGGGCGGCCATAAGCGCCTGTACCGCCGAATCGATTTTCGACGTAGTAAGAAGGGTATACCCGGAAAAATAGTAAGCGTGGAATACGATCCCAACCGCGGCGCATCCATAAGTCTTGTGCATTATGGCGATGGCGATAAAAGTTATATTTTACATCCAGAAGGGCTTGGTGTTGGGGATGCTATTATGACTGGTCCGGACGCCCCTATCGCAGCAGGAAATGCCCTACCTTTGAGCGCGGTTTGAGTTAGTCATTTACGCCGTCGGAAAGGACCGACTGAGTTTAAAGCGAAACTCATAAATCTATCACTATTTTGCCCGCCCCACGTTTGTTGGGGCAACCCTGGGTGTATACCGCTGGGGAACAATAGCGGGTGATTACGATTAATATCGACCAAAGGGATAAGACAATATGGAGAAGAAGGAACCGCCCGCGAGCACGTATGCGAGACGGGTTACCTATCAACATTCGGTTTGAGAAGTCGTTTGCATCCGATTTGATGGTCAAGGGCAATTTCGGAGCCGAACACGGCCACGACGCAAGCTGACTACAAATTATGCCTCCTAAGTTATTCAGCACATAAAAAGTGCGTGAGTATGCGTAATTGACTAAAGTCATTCAGTCTGATGCCAGCGCTAGATTTGTTCGAAGCGGGGGCCAGACGATGTAAGAATAGACCAAGGATGTGGAAGTAGCACGGTGAAGCTCCGCTTGATGCTCGATAAATTGGTTGCTTATATGAAATATATTTATTATTCGAGCGTCTCCATCCGGAAAGCTGTATGCCCCCAGCAGGGCTCGTACAGTTCGGGAGTAGGAGCCCTTTTCCTCGTGAGTTGAGGGAACCTACATCAACCCATATGCCTTTGGGCACAATCATTCATGGCATCGAACTAACACCGGGGAGGGGCGGACAATTGGCTAGAGCAGCGGGTGCTTCAGCGAAGCTCATTGCGAAGGAAGGTCAGTTGGCCACGATAGGATTACCCTCAGGGGAGGTTCGATTGGTGCCCCAGAATTGTCTCGCGGTCGTGGGTCAGGTGGGAAATTTAAATTACAATAATCGAATCCTGAATAAAGCCGGACCCAAGCGTTGGCTCGGTGTGCGCCCCAGGGTCCGAGGGGTCGTAATGAACCCCGTGGATCATCCTCACGGAGGGGGAGAAGGAAGGGCACCCATTGGTAGGAAAAAACCCTCCACTCCCTGGGGCCGCACCGCGCTCGGTGGGAGAGGCCGTAAGACGAATCGATATAGCGATAAATATATTCTCCGGCGCCGTAAGACCAGCTAATAAAAAAAAGAAAATAGGGCGAGGGCGACTAATAATGACGCGTTCACTAAGGGAAGGCCCTTTTGTGGCCGATCGCTTACTAAAGAGGATCGATAGCCTCGGGGCGGGAGGAGGCGGAGATGTAATCGTAGCTTGGTCCCGCGCGTCGGCTATAGTACCGACTTTTATTGGTCATACTATCGCCATTCACAATGGCCGGGAACATATACCCATTTATGTGACGGACCGTATGGTGGGGCGCAAGCTGGGGGAATTTGCGCCAACTCGAACTTTTCGGGGGCACGCGGGGAGTGATAAGAAATCTCGTCGTTAACCCTACCAGCAGGAGGTGACGCCATGGAAAAAAGGAAGAAAAGCTTAATGAGTCCTGAAGTTCGGGTTACGGCCGAACATATCAATATATCTGCCAGCAAGATGCGCCGAGTAGTTGACCAAATCCGTTACCGTTCGTATGAGCAAACGCTTATGATACTGGAATTTATGCCCTATCGGGCATGCTCCTACGTTCTTCAACTAGTTTCGGCGGCAGCGGCGAACACTAGCCGAACCGCGGGCCTGGGCAAGGCTGAACTGTTCGTGGGTAGAGCCGAGGTCAGCGGAGGTAAAAACTATAAGAGGGTCAGGCCCCGAGCCCAGGGCCGGGCTTACCCGATACGGAAGCAAACATGCCATGTAGCCCTTGTTGTAAGGCAGAAACGTTCGTAGGGGACGGGCGACTCTTTTTATTGAGTAAATCGTATTGCGCCGCGTTAGTTAATGGTATCTTCGGGCAAAGGAGGGCGCGCATGGGACGGAAGGTTAACCCGCTTGGGTTCCGGCTCGGTATAAACAAAAATTATAATTCCAACTGGTTCGCGCAACCAAAAATATATTCCAAGTTTATCACGGAAGATAAACGGGTACGTGATTGTATTGACGCTTATGTAAGCGACCGCGTACGGGACTCTGATTCTAGGGATAGCACGGATGGGATTGCCCGCGTGGGCATTCAAAGAAAAACTGACTTGCTTCTGGTAAAAGTACGTACGGAGTCCCCCGCCGTACTGATCAAAAGCCAAGGGGGGGGGATTGAGCAATTAAGAGAGGGCGTGCAGCGAGCTTTATCAGAGAAAATTGGGAGGGTTCGTGTATCTTTGGTAGGGATTCCAGAACCCTATGGGGAACCGGATGTACTCGCGAAATATATATCCATGCAGCTAGAGGGCCGAGTCGCTTTTAGAAGAACCATGAAAAAAGCGATTGAACTGGCAGGAAAGAATGGGCGTGAGGGTATTAAAATACAGATCGCGGGGCGTTTGAACGGAACTGAAATTGCTCGTACCGAATGGGCCAGGGAAGGCAGAGTCCCGCTGCAAACTCTCCGAGCTGAAATTGATTATTGTTATTACCCAGCTCGAACTATTTATGGGGTACTCGGAATAAAAGTTTGGGTCCTTAAGGACGGGTCGGGGCGTTAACCTGTTTCCGGTCCGATTAGTTCATCACACGCAACGTCGGAGCTTACTAACATAAAGCGCTTGTTAACGGCCGGGCTGGAATCACGCACGCCTGCCGTAACTCTCTGCGGGTTAGTGGTCACCGGATTGGGTTATAGTGTTTATACAACGGGTGATATACAGAACTGTAACAAGTTTACGAAGCAAAATCGTATCTATTACAAAAGAAGTCGCCATGCTTAGTGTGCGACTCGTTTCGCTTGTAGTCCCTTGAGCCGGTGGAAATTGAGGAGCCAGGGAACCGAGACCTCCAGGCTGGTTAACATCAATCATCGTAACCGGTCCCCCGCCCCGCGTCGCCGCAAGTTAAGGTTGGACAGCCCAGCTGTTGTATTGTAGGCGCTCTTCCGCGAGTAAACTTTCATTCGTGAAGCGAAGAGTGGCACCACCGCCCGGAGCAGGAGCGAAATCGCGGAAAATTTTGTCGCGCAACGTATGGTCGTCATATAGCGGGCACCCTTGGTGAGCGGCGTAACAGGCGTGGGATTTATCGGCTGGCGTGTATACACGGCGGTGTATCTCCGTAATTTTTTAAGCCTTGAGTCCACGAGCACCAAGACGTATGGCTCTCTCGTTAAGCGAAAATTAGGCTTCGCCGCAGTGGCACGACCTTATCGGCAGGTAACAGGGCAGGGGCTGCGGGAACGATAGAATTCTCGGGGCGGAAGGGTGAGGAATTATGAAAACATTCCCGCCCCGAGAATGGGATGGCGGAGGAGGCCGCCGGAGATTATGCATATCCGCCTACCTGTAGGTAAGTGGGTATGCCTGGGGATGTCAATCCGGGAAGAGTAAACTGGGTCGACTTCAGCCTGCCCGCAATAAGCGAGGTGGGTCCGGCAGGAGCGTGCATTCGCCCGCGGAATGGAATAATGGAATAATGGGGTGCGGCATCACCAAGCTGAAGCCAAGGGGGGGGGGGGGGCAGAGGGAGTACTAAAAGAGGACGGCCGGTTTACCAATTGGGAGACTGATAAGCATGAATTTTAAGGGGGGGCGACGGTGCCAGACGACCCATTCGGCGAGGCACCCGCATCTTCCCCAAGACCGCGATTATGTGGCGGATCCTTGCGAGTCCATATGACAAGGGCCTGTTCAGCACCCCGTATCAATGTAAGTAAGGCACAAAGATACTTTCCCTAAAGGTGCCAGACAGAATTATAGCAGTGAGAATGCTGTTCAACCATATTTTTTTTCGCGAAGAGCCGGATGAGGGTAACCCCTCGTGTCCGATTCCGAAGCAGAGACGTAACAATGAAAGGTCATCGACTGTAACCCTGTAAGAACAAGATTTCGTAAACAACATCGCGGAAGAATGAAAGGGGTATCCAGCCGGGGCAATCGTATCTGCTTTGGCAGATTCGCCCTTCAAGCACTTGAGCCCGCCTGGATTACGTCCAGGCAAATAGAGGCCGGGCGACGGGCAATCACCCGCTGTGCTCGCCGTGGCGGAAAGATATGGATCCGTATATTTCCGGACAAACCAATTACCATGAGACCTGCGGAGACGCGTATGGGGTCTGGAAAAGGATCCCCAGAATATTGGGTAGCTGTCGTCAAACCCGGCAGGGTACTTTATGAAATGAGCGGAGTGCCAGAAGTAGTTGCTAGAGCAGCCATGGGTATAGCTGCGTATAAAATGCCCGTCCAAACTCGGTTTCTTGCCGTACCTGCGGAGACGGCACGCTCTAGCGAACGCCCTCTGAATTAATAATTCGCGGAATCTCTTCAATTCAAGAATGCGTTTGCGCGGAGCGCGCGCTCGTCCTGCTATATACAAAGATTTATACCGAATTTCATTACTGGGATCTTGTAAGGGAAGGACCGAAGGGCCGGCCGCGATTAATCGTCCTAATCGATGTCTATGCCCAAGCGCTAGATGACGCGGGCGCGACAAGTGGGGTCGAATAGACTTATGATTGGGTAATTCGGACTCAGCCGGGTCTACTATCTGTTACAGTGTTCTTTCGCTGCGCTGATATTCGCGAACAGAATAGACTTTGTTGAGCTTTACCCTGTAATTCAAAGGGTGCACTTAACGTGCGTAATACCGGTAGAGAACGCAATGCTTGGTTGTCTCCCGATAATATAATTTGCTCGTTAATGAGATGGAGACTCCTAGTTGAAAGCTGTAGAAAATAGACAGGTACCGCAACATACGCATACCCGGCATATCCTTTCGGGGAGAAGAACCATGTTCATACACGCCGGCAAAACCCTGATTTTATGAGCAACGACGCCCTTGACAATGCAATAACAGTTATTCATAATGCAAGCCTTAGGAAGGCGAAGACAGTTAGAATACCAGCTACTAAAACAACTATAAGCGTTGGAGAAATCCTCGTGGAGGAAGGTTATTCTGAAAACCTGAGGGAGCACCGAGAAGGTACGACCCGCTTACTAGTTTTGACCCTAGGGTACGCGGGGAGACTAAAGAAACCGCGCATGACTCGTTTGGTGCGTGTGAGCAAGCCTGGCTTAAGGATATACTCCAACTATAAGGACATACCTACAGTTCTTGGAGGAATGGGAACGGTAATCCTTTCGACTCCTGACGGTATCATAACTGGCAGAGAGGCCCGGCAAAGAGGGATCGGGGGGGAAGTGCTGTGTTATGTGTGGTGATAAGTACTACCCGTTCCGTACGGGAAACCGCTTAATAGGCCGCATGAAAACTTTGGCGCAGATAATAAGCGAGTGGTTTTTAAAGGGGAATTCCCTCTTTATGAAGAAACGGGACGTAATTGAGACGGAGGGGGTTGTTATTGAATCACTTCCCAATGCCATGTTTCGAGTTTGTCTGAATAATGGATGCCAGGTTCTAACCCATATTTCGGGGAGAATCAGACGTAACTCTATACGAATATTACCAGGGGACGGAGTTAAGGTAGAGTTAAGCCCTTATGACCTAACCAAGGGACGTATAATTTATCGACTCCGCACCGAAACGCCTAATAGTGATTCGACTTAGCCAAAGCGCAACCCTTTTTTGTTTTCATGATATTAGTAAACCCCGGGTATGAGTAATGCTGGACGAATGCGCCCCGGGCAACACAAAACTCCCGGAACTCTAAGAGAATGAATTGAAAACGGGGGTACTCTGCGGAGAATCCTACCGGAAGGAAGAGGGCCACAAACATGAAAATCCGTGCTTCTGTCCGTAAAATATGTGAGAACTGCCGGCTCATTCGTAGACGGGGGCGAATCGTAGTTGTTTGCCCTGACCCGAGGCATAAACGGAGGCAGGGGTAGTAGATGCACAAGTGGGACAGGGCAAGGTTTAAAGCTCAAAAAACAAATTACGGGATAGGGGCAGGGGGCCCTGCGCTTGCGCATATTAATATTAAGTTCGGGCAACGAAAATAAATGAATTATGAAAAAGATAAGTACAACACGCGTGGGCAAGCGTAAAGGAGGAGTATCCCGGGGAGTCGTTCATATCCGGGCAAGCTTTAATAATACTATTGTCACCATAGCAGACGCAAGGGGCCGAGTGCTCTCTTGGGTTTCCGCTGGTGCATGTGGGTTTAAAGGTGCGAAAAAAGGTACGGCGTTCGCGGCCCAAACCGTGGCAGAAAGCGCTATTCGTACATTAGTTGATCAGGGTGTTGAACGAGCCGAGGTGGCGATAACTGGACCAGGCCCAGGACGGGATACAGCGTTGAGAGCCTTTTGCGGGGGCGGTATTGCCCTGGGCCTTGTGCGCGATGTAACCCCCGTACCTCATAACGGATGTAGACCCCCCGGGAGAAGGCACATATAGAAGGGTAAATTCGAATTGGAGGGAAACTATAACCGTGACCAATTCAAGTATATGCGCGACGTCACTAGCCGCTGGATCCACTTACTGGAGGTGTACCGAATTCAAGGTCGACAGCGGGCGTCTTTTTTATAGTCGTTTTATGGTCTCTCCGCTCGAAGTCGGCCAAGCTAATACTCTTGGGGTCGCTCTGCGGAGAACATTGCTCGGAGAATTGGAAGGGGCGTGTTTCATTTTCGCAGTATTCCCCGCCGAGATTACCCACGAATACACTGCAGTGGCTGGTGTAAGGGAGTCGGTGCACGATATTTTGATGAATTTGAAGGAAATAGTTCTGAGGGGCCACTCCTCTGTGGTACGGGAGGCTTATATTTCTATTGCCGGACCGGGGGAGGTGACTGCCCGGGACGTTGTATTACCACCCTTCGTTAGAGCGGTCGATCCTACACAATATATAGCCACCGTCACGGGAAAAATGAATTTGAATATTGAATTGAAGATCGGGAAAGGCCGTGGTTACCGTGGACGGAATATGGTAGAGTCCCAAAAAGGGGAATTCCCATTGGATGCTATTTTTACGCCTATCCGAAATGTAAATTATAGTATCCACTGCTACGAGAACCACAGCAGGGGAATTATGAAAGAGATGCTTTTGCTCGAGATATGGACCAATGGGAGTATTACCCCCAGAGAGGCTGTTAGCGAAGCCTCTCGGAGCTTAATCAATCTTTTCAGCTCTTTTGCATACGCCTAAACCCAACCCCCCACTACCGAGGGGTTGCTTGAGTAAAGCTGAGTCATTTTACTAAAGGAAACGGTCCAGCCCCTCTTCCTTACGCGCCGTCAGCCAGTTAGCGAGCGAGGAGATTGTACCACAATGGGAAGCGGGTTTTCTTTAACCGTGAACGAACTGTACACCTTTTTATTAAACGAATCATACACCTTTTTATTAAATGAATCGTACAGCCTTTTCTTAGAGTGCCCGGTCTACTGCGATTCGCATGACTACTCTTCAAGCAAGCATAGCCCGGTCACCGGTAAGCATAACCGCGAACAGACCAGGGGTCATTTCATCGGGGAACGGGGCGTTAGTCGTAGTTGCTATAGTAATCACGATGGCTGCCCGATGTTTGCGTGCAACTCAGGCAGAAGAAAGGGTGTCGGCTCGCGATGTTCGCAAGTGATACAAGGTCTTGGCCTTCGTACAAGAATTATTTGACTGTTGGCAAAACAGGTGCCGCCCATGTGGGCGTTGCTGTGGGCAGGTATTTGCTAGAGCGTTGACTGAAAGGGCGAAACCGAGTAAGCCCTGAATGAGTGTGTTGGCTTTCGCCCAAGGAAGGGCTACGCGGATTTACCAGGCCCCCCTCCCCGTTTAGGGGAAGGGAAGCGCCCTCGTGATATGCTAGATAAAAGTTGAGCGTTACAACGAAACGAGCGCACAGCGGAGACGCGTCATTACGCTACGCCGCAGCCGGACCGACCCACCGTAAACCAAGGATAAAGTAAAAAGAGTGGGATCTCCTCTCCGTCATAGGCGTTCCTGGGCTAACCAACTAAACAAGGTACTATTACTGCTCGTGCTACTCCGGTTTCACGCCTTACGTATGCTAGTGGGTTTTGTAAAGGAGCGGGCGCGCGTAAACAAACATAGGTGCGATCAGACGCATAGAACCGACCGAGTCCTTGCATTGTTACGCATTCGGTGCTAGGTGCTGCGAGGGGCCGGGAGGGCTCGCTCAATCCTTCCTTGGAGCCAGTGGGCATAGACAGGGATCGAGCGAAGGACCCACTAAGCAAGGAAGAGATCAAACATTCTGAATCTCAGAATAGACCTAGAGTTAGAGATTGATCAATGGGTAAAGCTGCCCCGATACCCAGCCAAAGAGCTACTACAGTACCGATTAGAAAAACGGTTGTAGCTACCGGGCGCCGGAAGGGATTCTGAAACCTGTTAACGTTTTCCAAGAAGGGTACTGTCAGCAGTCCCGCGGGTACTGCGGCCATTAGAAGAACTCCTAGTAACTTATTAGGCACTGTACGGAGTATTTGGAATACTGGAAAGAAATACCATTCGGGCAGGATTTCCAAGGGAGTTGCGAATGGGTTTGCGGGTTCTCCAATCATAGATGGATCTAGGACCGCCAAACCCGTGACACATGCAATAGTACCCAAGATTACTACCGGAAAAATGTATAAAAGATCGTTAGGCCAAGCGGGTTCTCCATAATAATTATGCCCCATGCCCTTGGCCAGCTTAGCTCTAAGTACAGGATCGCTTAAATCGGGTTTTTTCGTTATTGGGATAGGCAAAGACTAAACCTGACCACCCCCCCTATGAACCGGACACGGAAAGTTTTGCCCATCCGGCTCTGGCAGCAACTGGTATCGTCATGGCATTCCGCCTGAGGACCGGTAGAGAGATAGGCTGTAGACCAAACCGGGGATTCCCCTAATCCATAAAATCATGGCCGTAACTCGGCCTGATCCAGGGCCACTCAATACCCAAGTAGGCAAGCTGCTTGCTTAATGGATAGCCTTCTCCCCTAGAAGCTGCTAGTTATCCGGGAATATCGCCAAGCCCCAGGACCTCATTGGGATTCACTTGTCCGTATTTTGGCCTAAAAAATGTTTCCTTAGGTGTCTACCCACCCCGGATACAAGTCTGCCTAGGGATGCATCAGGAATGAATGCGCTCCCTTGCCGTATCCAAGAACCCTATAACAAACACCGCCATAGGCATGGAGCGAAATGAACCACCCGAGGGGTGAGTGCGCCGGGTTTTACGAGATCGGAATATGGTTACCATAGGGATTGCTCTCTTTTTAGAGCCATAGGGGTGATCGCTCCCGCGCTTAAACCGCACCTTTGCTAAATGGGGGCGAAATCGGGATGAGAACGCATATTTCCATATTTAAATGCGGCAGATTCAACGGAGTATCTACAAAGCCGATTTACTAGTTCAAGTCACGCACTCCCATAATCCGTCCTCTTTATAGAAAAAGATCTATTACCGATCAGTTCTTCGTCCGAAGATCCGCCGAACTCCATCAGAATTCGGAAAAGATCTTGATCCGCAATATCTTAACCGTCTGGGATGGATATCCACGGCAGCGGGATAATCGGGAATCACAGGTGATTTCTCCGTCTTTTAGGGTTCTGACTCTGGCAATGAATAAAATCCCAGTTGTTCACGCTATGGCTTCTTCGTTGGTTACAAGGGACCCGAGATACCTTGCTTGCGAATTATAAGAAAATGCATTAGCATAAACGCAGCGGTGAGTAGGGGTAACACGAAAGTGTGTAAACTGTAGAAACGAGTCAACGTAGATTGACCTACACTGACCCCTCCGCGTAATAACTCGACTAAGGGAGACCCTATAACAGGGATAGCCTCGGGTACGCCTGTTACAATTTTAACAGCCCAATAGCCGATTTGATCCCAAGGTAAAGAATAGCCGGTCACACCAAAGGATACGGTTAGTACGGCCAGAATGACGCCCGTGACCCAAGTTAATTCGCGGGGTTTTTTGAATCCACCAGTAAGGTAAACGCGGAATACGTGCAAAATCATCATCAGAACCATCATACTCGCCGACCAACGATGGACCGATCGGATTAGCCAACCAAAGTTTACATCGGTCATCATGTATCGAACGGAACCAAAGGCTTCCGTCACGGTCGGACGGTAGTAAAAGGTCATAGCAAACCCAGTGGCTACTTGTATCAAAAAGCAAGTCAGAGTTATTCCCCCTAGGCAATAGAATATATTAACGTGGGGTGGAACGTACTTGCTGGTAATGTCATCCGCAATCGCCTGAATCTCTAGACGCTCCTCAAACCAATCATATACCTTATCGAGATAGGCGTGCCCTCTCGGGATCCCTCTCTGAAAACCGTACATGGAGATTTCCCTTCGTACGGCTTAGGCACATATGTAGGGCATATCTTGGCAAGCGTACGCGCCGCTCCCCTTGGGTTAGTTGATGAGTACATACCCAGTTTAGGCCTCTGGCCGGATACCTGGGTGCCCACATGGGACCAGAGTTTATATTATACGGCACCTTCTTTCAAAACAGCCCGCCTCCCAAGAAGTCGTATCCTTCCTTATCGCCCTACTCTCGGGTTGGCCTCTTTTAAATCTACCGACTTCCCGAAAAATCTTGTCCCTTACCACCATCGAGCTATGTACCTATACAAGTATGGGGCGAGGATTTTCCTGTCGACAATCCGGTGGGCATTAAACTTTAGATCCCTACTGTGGCCCGGTGGGGGTCCCCCTGAAGAAGCGCGGCGGGCAATAAGCTTCTTCGGTATCACTAACTTGCTCGTACGCGCCGTTGTACCCCGTCGGATTAGTAATAAAAGGCGCTAGCACCCGCGGGCGGATCGATTTTTAATGTTTAAAAAGATCTTTCCTCGCTCGACGAACACAATGGAGTTCCCTCCCTGCCAGCTTGCTTAGGGTAACGAAGCCGTAGTAGGTATGCGATTGACCATGGTTTCGATCCCCTTGTCACTGGATGACTCCATAGACCTTGCGCTTCGCGCGCTAACGACTAATCCCTCTGTGGCCGGCAAGGTGGTCTCGCCCGCTAGGGCGACGAACTTTTTCATACCCTCGATTAGATTGATTTAGACAGGCCGCACACCCATATTCCGGAGATCCCTTAATCATTGGAAAATCGCGCGATTAGGCTACCGAGCCAGCCGCCGGCCCGAAGGGCTTAAGGGCGGCCTCCGCACGGTGGGCGAATAAAACTCTGCCCAGGCCGATTTTTCATGTGCTGGGGTTCGTATCCAAAGAAATCGTTGCTGAGATCCTAGAAATCACTTCTTTTTTACGGGAGCAGAAATACCTGTTGCGCTTCTAAGTACCAGTCGTTACCAGCTCACCGGGACCCCGTCCACTAGGACAGAAGAATTATAAATCTCCAGAATAATAGCCAGAAAGACAGCGAATAGCGACATAGCAACAATCATTACTGGTGCGGTGCCCCATCCAGGGGCCACTCTTCCATACTCCGAATTAAGGGGTTTCAATAAATTTCCCACGACGGTACGTCTCGGCTCAATACCGGAATTAGTTCTACCATTGATCTGTGTAGCCATGAAACTAATCACATATACATTGAGACTTGCTGGCTTTGTGCATTATTATTTCGGAAACGGAGACTACTCATACTGGGATTAACTAGCAATGGAAACAGCAATTCTGGTCGCCACCTCTATATCCTGCTCACTCGTGGGCTTCACGGGTTATGCTTCGTACACCGCCTTTGGTCAACCTTCTGCAGAACTTAGAGATCCCTTCAGGGAGCATGGAGATCAACTTTTTGTCTTGAGCGGTCCTGCCTTGGGGTTGCACCCCCTCCCCCTGGAGGGGACTCGGCGTACTTGCGGATATTCATTTACCGCTCTTAATTTTTGGGGGTTCCCGAAAGAAGATGGCGAAAAAAATGATGCCCAAAGTGCTTACCAGCAGGAATGTATAAACCAACGCTTCCATGGACTTTCCCCTTTGTATACAATGAGTTTGGAGATAGCAATCGTGTTTGCTACTTGATGAAGACAATGGGCGAAAATAAATGTATTTCGTACCCGCCAAGGCCCGCAGGTAGGTCGGCCCCATGGCATATCCAGGCTAGGGAGTAGCGGCCCAGGGTTTGTAGGACGGGTGGCTCTCAGCCGTTGAGGTTACAGTACCGCTTGTCTTTCCGTAGTTGGGTCCCCTAATTTCTGGAACGTTCCGAACTCAACTTGGGTATCCAGATCAGGGTCTATCCCGGCAAAGACGTCACGGAAAAGGGTTCTGGCACCATGCCAAATATGCCCAAAAAAGAAAAGTAAGGCGAATGTAGCGTGACCGAAAGTGAACCAACCGCGCGGGCTGCTACGAAAAACACCGTCGGACTTTAGGGTTGCGCGGTCAAATTCAAAAATTTCGCCTAATTGAGCACGTCTGGCATATTTCTTCACTGTTTCCGGATCACTGAAGCTAGCCCCGTCGAGTTCGCCGCCATAAAACTCAGCAGTCACACCCACCTGCTCGACACTATACTTGGATTCTGCCCTCCTGAAAGGAACGTCGGCCCTCACGACTCCTTCTTCGTCCACCAAAACCACGGGAAACGTTTCAAAGAAGGTGGGCATCCGACGTACAAAGAGCTCGTGCCCTTCCTTGTCTCGAAAGACAGCGTGCCCTAACCAACCGACGGCTATTCCGTCCCCACTGTCCATTGCGCCTGCTCTAAAGAGCCCCCCCTTAGCTGGATTATTTCCGATATAATCGTAAAAGGCTAATTTCTCCGGAATCCGAGACCAAGCTTCGGACAACCCTACATTCCCGGCCAATTCGGATCGGATCCTCCTGTCTATTTCTTGCTGGAAGAACCCCTGATCCCATTGGTAACGAGTAGGCCCAAAAAGCTCTATTGGAGTTGTTGCGGAACCGTACCACATAGTCCCAGCAACGATAAAGGCTGCGAAAAATACGGCGGCAATACTACTGGATAAAACGGTTTCAACATTACCCATACGTAATAATTTGTATAACCGTTGAGGGGGGCGGACACTAAGGTGGAAAAGACCAGCTAATATACCTAATATACCTGCCGCAATATGGTGCGAGGCTATCCCGCCTGGAACGAACGGATCGAAGCCTGAGGCGCCCCAAGCTGGAGCTACGGCTTCCACCCGCCCAGTGAGCCCGTAAGGATCAGACACCCAGATTCCTGGTCCAAACAGACCCGTAACATGGAATGCTCCAAATGCAAAACACAGGATTCCTGAAAGAGATAGGTGAACCCCGAAGATTTTAGGCAAATCTAAGGCGAATGTTCCCGTACGCTCATCGCTAAATATTTCCAGATCCCAATATACCCAATGCCAGATAGCTGCTAGAAATAACAAGCCGGATAACACTATATGCGCGGTAGCCACGCCTTCATAACTCCAGATACCTGCGTTAGTTACAGTTTCACCGTTGATACTCCAACCGCTCCATGATTCCGTTATTCCTAGGCGGGTCATAAACGGTATAACGAACATGCCTTGTCTCCACATTGGATCGAGCACAGGGTCGGACGGGTCATAAACTGCTAGCTCGTACAGCGCCATCGAACCAGCCCAACCGGAAACTAACGCCGTATGCATTAGATGTACGGAAAGCAGACGACCAGGATCATTTAACACAACGGTATGAACGCGGTACCAAGGCAGACCCATGTGTGTGTGCCCCTTTCTCGAAGGAGAGGTAGACACTGTGTGACTTTCTCGTATTGAACAGGGAACTACACTGCAGCGTGGCTAATATAATATATAGATACATAAAGCCGCGCGGATCAGGGATTCATACCCGTTCGCCAGGCTTCTTTCAACCTATGGCCGAATGAACCAACTATTCCCTTCGGGCGCCTGGTTAGCGCAGATAGTTTAGCACTCGTCAGTCCAGCGTAGCAACGAGGGTATTAGCACTACATTACGGCAAGAACCCCGGGCTGGGACAAAAATAGATTATGAATTCACATTTCGATAATAGTGGCTCGCGCCTTGCCGGGGGCTAGAAAGCTTGTCTCCCCACCGTAGTTAAAAGAACCGTGTTATTATAGTAGCAAGGTTGTCGCGCAGTAGCGGGTAAAAAGGAAACTACGTACACCCTCACGCGTACCTTTTGAGACTAGTACGGCCCCCTGAATAATGGGAGTCCCATGATAGTGATATTGACTCTATATGAGGGGCCCCCCCGCCCCGCCCACCAAACTGAGCGCGCCCCCGCCAACTGCCGGAGCTGCCTCCTCGCTATAACGTTTGTACTTAGGCAACTCTTTATAGAGCAGACCGTTGCATTGGTTTAACCTCCCGCATGTCTGTTCACTGGTAGTTGGAAGCAAAGTGAGCGCACACCGACAAAGATAGACCGATTATGTAACCTAAGACGTAGAAATAAGATTTGTAGGGCGCCCGATTACAGCCAACTATTTACACATATATATATATATATATATATATATACGGGCAGTCCCCAGTAAACATGGGTGAACTATAGAAGAGAGGAGCGTGTGTAGCTGTTTAAGCAGACCGTTCGCGGTCTTCTATACTCTGCCTGAAGAAAACGGATGGACCCGCCTCCGCATCTGATGATCCAGATTAGCATAGCATGCGGATCAAACTCTGCCGGCCACGGATGGATGGTACGATCGAATGACGTCGGTGCGCCTTCGACCCAGGGGGAAGTAATGCTTAGTCCTATGATATAAATGCCTATTGGTGTACCAAAAGTATCTTATCGGCTTTCCGGAGAGGAAGATCTGGGTTGGGTTGATATATACAACCGGCTTTACCGAGAAAGGTTGCTATTCTTGGGCCAGCAGATGGATGATGAGATTGCCAATCAACTTATTTGTATAATGATGTACTTAAACGGGGAGAACAGGAATAAGGATATTTTTTTATACATAAACTCCCCTGGCGGGGGAGTTTTAGCAGGAATATCCGTCTATGATGTTATGCAATTCGTAGTGCCGGACGTGCATACCATCTGCGTGGGATTGGCTGCTTCGATGGGATCTTTTATTCTAGCGGGGGGTGAGATTGCTAAACGCATAGCGCTACCCCACTCCAGAGTCATGATTCATCAGCCCGCTAGTTCTTTCTACGAGGGACAGGCGGGGGACTGCCTTTTAGAAGCGGGAGAGGTCTTGAAACTTCGCGACTGCATTACCAAGATTTACGTACAGCGAACGGGAAAACCCCTATGGGTGGTTACCGAAGATATGGAAAGAGACGTTTTTATGTCAGCGGCAGGCGCTAAAGCTTATGGCATTATCGATATTGTAGTTTTGGGGACCCATGCGAATCCGGAAGATGACGACGAGTAGGCTGCTGGAATTCTGACTTTACGCCAACAAGGTCTGGTCTGCCACATTCGAGATCACTAGGGCCACTATTATATTATATGCAACCGCAAATTCGGCAAGGCCCGCCTGCTAGGGCTGGAAATTACAGGAATCTCCCTCTGGCCCCCTTGTGGACAATAAGGATGAAGGGCCGAGGGCCTGCCCCGCCGCGCGTGCGGCGGGACAGCGCAATAGCTCGAGAAATAGACCAAGGGCCATTCGAATCCTTTGCTGTCATACACAAGGATAGCAAGGATGGAGGGAGGAGGCTTAACTCCTTTCCGTTGGGGCGGGACCTGTTAACGTTAAGTAGCCAAAATAATTGGTCAGCGTGAGTTATCTAAATCTAAAGCTGTGAACCCTTAGCTCGGCAGGGATGGCAACGAGCTCAAAAACGGCTTCACGCTTAGTAACAAAAGCCGGCGGTCCTTATACTTGGCGCCGGATTCACGAAATCTCGTTGTTAACCAAAGGTAACAGAGCCAATATTCGGGCTCGCTTAATAGCGCTAGTCATTAAGCGTTGCTGTTTCGAGGTCAATCCATTCATTTGCTTGGACAACATTTTCCCCCGCCTGCTGACGAACCTCCGGAGTAAACTCATATTTTTATAATCAACAAATTCCCCCGGGCCAACCAGTGGAAGACGTCTACGAGACAACTTGGAAACGTTCATGGCTATTTTAGTTTTAGCGGGCTTATTCTAATAAATTCTCTATTCCCCCAATTTCCCATTTAAGTGGTATTGCCGCGGCATTAAATACATAATTTTTGCGATTCAACCCGGAATACGTATTAGGGCAGTTCCTACGAGCAAGCGATGTCTCAAGATAAACTAAGCATTGCATTCTCTATCGGTATTACGTTAGGTGACCCTTTGAATTGAATTACAGGGTATTTGTTGCCCCCTATTCCCACCCCCGTGCATGATTCATTTCCCTACGAGCAAAAGTGCGCGCAGAACCATGTTTAGTCTTACCTCGAAAGGTATGGCAGCCGAGTAAGTGCTTCATTCGAGACCTTTGAACCTCGCCGCCCCGCGCCCATCAATCTTATCTTACCAAGGCACTGTGCACGTAGCGATTTGGGGTGTTCCATGCAACCTTCCTTACTCAGCTATAACTTCGTCCTACCAGCGGGACGGATAAGCGGAACATCTCATATAAGGGTTTCCTTCCAGGGCTTTCAAATAACTCGGAACGCTGCATATAGCCTATCTGGGTGTAGCCTATCCAATCGAGAGTTCTGCCGAAACTACTTCTGAGATCAGCGCAGAGTTTTGGCCAGAAGCGAAATGGATGTATACCCCCTTAAGCGAAAGGAAAGACTAGTGCATCCGGAAAAAAACGATTAATCTCAATTAATAAACCAGCTAAAAGTCCAAACCACAGTGTGGCTAGAACGGGCGCTGTGGACAAATATGTTTCGAAATCTCGCATTACAATTTCCTCCCTTCCCTTTAGTCCCCGGGCCATCGTCGGATGGTCATCCAGCTTGGGTTGAGTCGTAATTAGTTTACCCGAATCTGGAATTGCTGGGAAGAATCTATCTTCGTACTACCCTTATACCCCCAGGCACAAGGGGTTTATCCTTTACAGTATTTTGGTGAAAGCTAGTGGGATCGATGGATCGAGTGTATGCCTACATGGCGGCCCCAAGGAGGGGCCGGGTAAACGGCCCGTGTAACATGCCACACAAAGAAAAGAGGGCGCCCCGCGGAACTGGCAGAGCAGGGTAAGGTCTCCGCGAAGACGCTGAGCCGCCGCGTGAGGCAAATGCGGGCGGGGCTATCGAAAAGACAAAGGCCACGACGACGGTTTGGCATAATGGTTCGATAAAAGTACAATAGAAATGTCGTGTGCTGCGCGAAACGCCCAGTAAGGATGCGGCGCGCGGCCGGTCGGGTTCCCGAGTTATAATATAATACGCCACAGGTTCGATTCTCGCCACCTTCACCGCGAGTACGAGTCCTTGCACAGGGGCCTCTTTTTCAATTATGTGGGCTCGGCAGAAGCAGTAGACTAATGGGTGATAAGAGCTTTGCGCCATGAAACCCCGCAGCTAAAGTGCCCGTGCCGAGCGAACACAAGAAGGAGGAAGCGCTCTTGGTTCAGCCCGGTAGAACGTAGGTCTCCAAAACCTGATGTCGTAGGTTCGAATCCTACAGAGCGCGATTACGCCGTGTTAAAAGACTACTTAGTATCCACAATTTTATCCCACATTGCGGCACAGCTTTATACCGCCCCAGCCATTATATACGCACGTTGTATTACACCGGTCAGCAGTTGTAGGGTTGACATAATACCTATTCCAGTGCGCTCACCTCCGAGAAATGAAGTAGACGTAACGTGATTAACATCGTTAAATACCTTGCCGATCCGATTGCCGGTCACCACGGCGATATTGCGGATACGCAGTTACGAAGAGCCCAGCCGGAGTTATTGGAGTCAAACCCAGTACGATTCCGGATAGTAGGGCTTCGACCATTTCTCCCCCCATGAGCCAACAAGGATAGTATCTAATCTGGATATTATCCAATTCTGCCCTGAACCTCAAGCGCCGCAGTCGTCTGGCTCCGGATATACGAGTATCTGTAGAGGACCCCACAGAAACAAAAGTAGCCTAAGGATCCTTATTTCGCACTTCGCTCGACGAATGACACCTCGGGGGTACTTCTTAGTACTTCACATCCGACCTTGAGTGATCCTTGTCTTACTAAGACCAATGTAGAAAACTGGAGCTGAGATCAGTGCGGCCAAAAGCAATCCCGAATGATTAAGTAGGGTAGACATGATACGATGGCGAGAACTCATAGCAACAGTAACGGATTTTAGTATACACTTCCGCGGAGCATTTACCTAGAAACTAAGGATGCTGCAGTTATCCTGTCGTCCCGCCCTTAGCCATGGGTCACACAAATGGTATGGTATGGTATGGTCCCGAACTAAGGACCGAATCGTCGACTCAGCAGGCTTTCATCCGTTGGATCTCCTCGATCGAGGGCGGCCGTATTCGGCGAGCACGGTAAGCCCACACTCACACTTATTGCCACGTATTACATTGAGTGCCGCTAAGCGTGGTTAAGCAATCGAGGCTACGGCGAAGAATCGCTTCCCTTCGCATATTATCGCAGACAGATCATTCGTGTCGTCTTGGGCAATTCCCTGTTCCTACTCACCAAGAAAGGCAGTCTTTTTGCTCGCGTCGACCTCACACGCCGGCTGCTAGCACGTGTCGTATTGAGCGGGTCGGGCCAGATTGGACCGGCGGGGTGGGGACAAGCAACCCAATGAATTTTTTAGTAGCCCACGGGCGGCGGGTCGCAAGATTGATCACACGTCGTACCTGCCTATGTCGCCAAATCTCGTGGGAAGACCTTTCGTTCGAAAAAGTCTAGCGCAACTCCTTTATATCATATCGACGGAGTTCGAAGAGTAGCAACCCCAATTGTCGCGGAGGACGGTCATGCCAGAAACAGCATGCCCGGTTTCCGCCCGTGTACTGCTTAGCTAGGTAAGGCCTTATGGGGCTGGCACGGAGGCCTACCCGTTATGCTGTAATAATGGCGCTCGGTGGCTATCGTGTCGACTACGTGGGAGCCGCGCGTGCATGGTCCCAAGGAAGGCGCACATCATCTGTCCGAGACGTTTCGCTAAGTTGCCTTGCCACGCTGAATAGACACTAGCTATACTGGTCTAGCATGCCTCGGGGGCACCCTCGGCGCAAGGTTGACGATCTAACAAAGTTTCGGGGAGTTTTACGTTTGCGGCGGTTTCCGGCCCCGCCCGTGGAATTGACGCCGCCCTAACGTCTACGGGAAATAATGTGTAACACGGAGTTAAACCAACTATGTCTGGGAGCACGGGAGAACGCCCTTCCGCCGACATCATCACCAGTATTCGACACCGGGTGATCCATAGCATCACCATACCTCCCTCATTCATCGCAGGTTGGTTATTTGTCAGTACGGGTTTGGCTTATGACGTGTTTGGGAGCCCTCGGCCGGATGAGTATTTCACGGGGAGCCGGCGGGACATTCCACTGATAACTGGCCGTTCTGATTCTTTGGAGCAAGTCGAAGAATTCACCAGACCTTCGTAGGAGGTAAAACGACTATAGATAGAACTTACCCGATCTTCACAGTTAGATGGTTGGCCATTCATGGACTAGCCGTACCCACGGTTTCCTTCCTAGGATCAATACCAGCAATGCAATCTATACAGCGGTGAATACGACAACTACCCGGAGCGTGAAGCTACGACACAACGAAATCCGAACGAACAAAGTGTAGAGTCGAACCGTACTAGCCTCTACTGGGGGCTGTTACTCATTTTCGTACTTGCCGTTCTGCTCTCCAACCACTCTCTCAATTAGTAACGAACGTTGGCAAACCGTTCGTTAGTCGGTTCATACAGAAAGAGATAGGACTTTGGTTGCCCGTGACCGCGTGACCGTTCACGCCCTGTCATGACCACATAGCGAGACACGAGAGGAACAAGAGAAATGGCTAATACCACCGGAAGGATTCCCCCGTGGCTGATAGGCACCGTAGTTGGTACCCCTGTAATAGGCTTAGTAGGTATATCCTCTCATGGCTCACACTCGGGGTTAGGTTCATCCCTGTGACGAACTACCCCCTCGAAAAAAAAAGTTGGTTCGGTCGCCCACGCGGGTAGCGTCTTCGCATGCAAAAGCAGGCCTTTTACTAGGCGAGGGGGATAAGGCGGAGGGCCGAATAGCGGCTACGCCGGGGGAAACGAATGCCTACGTAACAGAACCCTGATCCCGCTCCTAATTCGTCAACGCCCTATCTCAGACAGGACGGCTCGTGTATAATGTACGACATAAATTTCTCTGCTAGTACAGCGGGCGAATCAGTTTTGTTGGAAATTGCTACACTAACAGTAGCATATCAAGTGAGCGAGCCAGATGCGAAACAAAGGCACGCCATCTACCCTGATGGATGGCGCTACAGATTCTTATCTTTGAGCAGTGATTTTAGAGTGCTTCAGGTGCTCCCAGTTCTGCGGCCCCTGCCCCGCTCCCCCTGCCTCAGTCAATAAACAGTGTATAACCATAACCGCAGTAGTTTATGGAAATTACGCGTGCCTGTAATCACTATACTATGATAGCCCGGCGAAGGTAAGAAAGTTTTTTGATTGAGCGACAATGTAATTATAATACCGTGCTATGCCTTTCAGATACCTAACCACTTATTTTTTGAAGACTAACATTGTCCCTTCCCTATAGATCAAGAGAACTCCTCATTTAATCCTACGCATTTGCCAACGGTGGGCACACCAGGCCGCGCCTTCGCACAACGCCCCACTATTTGCATACAGCCCTCGTCGCCGATATGTTATGTACGCAAAAGGGAGGGGGGGAGGATAACGGATGCGGGGGGGGTGCCGCCACAACAGCGACGCCCCCCGTCGCCATAATACGGATACGCGAATCCAAGTACCTTCTCGCTTGCCCCAGGTACTGGCCGGCGTCTAGCCTCGGACCCCATCCCTCATAACTAGACTAGAATGTGAGCAGCACGCGTTACAAATAACGGTAATCGGCTAACCCGAGGCGGATTTCGCTGCTACGAGTGATACTTAAACCACCCAGTCAACCCTGTTTGGTGAAGGTCTATAAAGCAGCAGTTCAGAATTACGCATTTGAAGAAAAAGTACCAGATAACTGCGAAACTAACTAAACGACATTTTCTGCTCTGCTGCCGCGGGCGCAAAAACAATCCATACGTTATGCGCTGGTTAACTATGTAGCATACGGGCCTGAAGTGATACTGTTATATCCCGTCGCCGCTGGGGGCGACTTTATGACGGGGTATAACACGTAAACCTTTTGCACTTGCGGTTAATAACCTTTATAGGCAGAAAAGCGCCCGGCTAGAAATTCATATCGGCTAATTGTACTTTCTCAAATTGTTTCTTCTTAAGTACCAAAAAGACCTGTGCCAGAATAACCGATGCGAAAAATAGTAAAAGACCTTGAACACGTGATGGATCCTGAAGAACTATTTCTGCTTCTCCCTGACCGAACCCACCGACGTTAGGATTATCCGTCAATGGCTGATCGGCTTTTATGGATTCGTCCTCCGAAACGACAAGTTCTGGCCCAGATGGCACGGTCTCCACCACAGAACGACCATCTGGCGTATCAATCGTTATAGTGTATCCACCTTTTGCCCCGCGCAGAATCTTACTAACCTTCCCGGTGGCTGAAGCGTTATAAACCGTGTTGTTGCTCGCCCTCCCGTCAGGATGAATTTGACCCCTCCCCCTGTTACCCCCTAGATATATGGGGTATTTATAAAAATGAGCTCCTTTCCCGGTAGCGGGGTCAGGTGAGAGAATGGGGAAAACCATCTCACTGTACTTCGCTCCGGGGACGGGACCTACCACCAGAATATTCTTCTTATCAGGACGATAGGCCTGGAAGAAAAGATTACCCACCTTCTCTTTCATATCGGAAGGGATACGATCGGGGGGAGCCAATCCAAACCCTTCCGGCAAGATTAGGACGGCCCCCACGTTCAAGGCTCCCTTCTTACCATTTGCCAAAACCTGTTTAGCTCGTGTGTCATAAGGTATTCTAACGACTGCCTCGAATACGGTATCCGGGAGTACGTACTGCGGGACTTCAATATCCACAGGTTTTTTTGCCAAATGACAATTGGCGCATACTATACGCCCAGTGGCCTCGCGAGGGTTTTCATAACCTTGCTGTGCAAAGATCGGATACGTTTTCGGAGCGGAGGGCCGCACTATTGCTACGCCCACCACGATCAGTAGCGGAATCGATAGAGTCACCAGCCTGACCCAGGCATGAGTCTTTCTTTGCGTGGTTCGATTGTTTATTTAAAACATTTATGCGGGCCCGTGCCTGCTGCCCTAGATGTTATGTTGCAAGAGGCTCTACGTTTTAACGGCTCCGCCATTGCGTTAGCGCGACAAGCGTTGTAGCGGGACTGGGCGATAAGAGTATACTCCTACCATCCCAGGTTGATCCAGGGCTAATAGGTCCGATGGCCCCCCCTTTTTCCTAAAAAGGGGAGGCGTACTGATCATTCGTTCATTGTATGATAAGTAGCTACGATTGATGGAGATATACGATTCAGGTAGCGAAAGATCCGATGCTTAAAGATTGTGTCTAAAATAACAGGGAAGGTTGAGACAAAGCAAGATATCACATATTTATTGGGGGCAGACCCCATATGTTCCAGAAAAGTCTCTATGAGTATTCCCCAGCCGTGGGGCGGATGGAACCCGATGCATGAATCAGTTAATAGTAAGATGAGTAGAGCTTTCGTTGCATCACTAAAGTTTCGCGCAAATTTCCGTGCCCCAGAATTTGCAAAGGCGAGCCCGCCTTCCCCCAGAATCAATGAAATACTTAAAATGACGAAATGAATGATATCTCTCGACACATGCAAAATCGTCTGGATGCTGTCCTCGTTACACATTTCCACTAGGCGCACCGCCCCTTCATGCCGCATAGCGGCCAGAGACCCCGCGCCCGGGGACTCCTGCCGGTCTAGGCTATAATCTGACGCGAATCCGTGCAACCAAAGGAGTTCTTCCGCCGCCTTGAGCCTGCCGGGGGTTAGCCTATCTCCGCGCTCAGGGTAAACCCGATATTTATATGCATTCCACCAATGATGGACCCAGGGCCCAAGGCCCTGACTAAAAAGAAGAGAGACCGAAATTACGCCAAAGGTAAAGAAGGGCCTAACATTGAATGGATTGGCCCATCTCCTGCAAGATTCCGTCATTCGGATCAATACTCGGAGTGCCCATGAGCTTAGCCTAGTAAACTCTGCGCGGAATCTAGAACTTGCGAGTTCGCCAGGCGCAACAACCGCGAAAGCGGACCCATCATGATAGGCGCCGACTTCCGCCGAGTCGTCCCCCCTATGACTATGAGGTTCCATGCTAAACAAGAGTCCAGAGTCGGTCCCCGGTGGCAGCGCCCATTCCCGATTACCCAAATCCCTCGTAATTGTCTCGGCCCACGCCGACTTCCTATTCACTTGCCCCACAGCGCCCGACCTTTCATCCAAGCGAATAGATGCCACCGTTGGTGGGACCAATCTAAAATTTCCTAGAGTGTTCAATATAAGAATGCTTATTTTACACTCCAAAGCACTGCAATATATGATAAATGCGAAGTCACTAACCTCCGAACCCAGGTACGAGAGGATAGTCCGTCGAGGGCGCAATCGGTACGAAAACAATACCCTGGGCATATCTTCATGTATATCCCGCATCCGTCGGGCAGTCTGGTAAGCTTTAGTTAGGGAACGGAGGAAGATGTTTGATAACCACTGGCAAACCACTCCCCAGCATGATTCTTGCTTCGTAAATGCGACCCATACTTCTTCCAGGCTAATGTCTTACTCCAATTCTAAAACGCTTGCAGCCACTCGCTCATATGGGAACCGCTACCCATATCCCCAGTCCCGAGGCTTACTCTCGCTCTCGCCGGTCAAACCCCTCTATTGGCACGCCCAGGAAACGAGCAGGCTCGGCAGCTCTTCGTTCCGTATCAAGAAGGGTTTGGTACTCGCTAGGGCGGGTCAGGGGAATACTTTGTTGCCCCTCCAGTCTCATGCTGACGACACTGCGAGGATAGATACCTTCCAGAAATTCCATTCTTATTGCTTTTACATTTTCAATAGGGACCCGGTTATGGATTCGGCGGCTATCCCCCGGGAACCCCCAACGCGACATAGTAATAACCCCCGCTTGCCTGTCGTACCTATCATCACCGCTACCCACGTTCCGTGAGATTGTACACCATAAGTAGAAGCTGAAGAATATACCCGCGATCCCGTAGAAAGACATCACAACCCCTTGTGGGACAAAATGAATTTGTTGGGACGGCAGTAAGGGCGTAATATCCCAACCAAGGTAACTAGAAATTCCGACCAAAAAGAAACCGAGTGCACCGAGCAGAGTGACACAAGCCCAAAAAAGATGACTCGCTCTTCTATATCCATCTACGGGTTCCACCGAAAGCCCTTCTTGCTGATTCATCGTATCTAGGTCTCCGAGATGTTTCGTTTGATGGAGCAGTGTATAAATACGATTCTTTAGTAAGCTCCCTGTCCTAAGTTACGCTGCATATACGTAACACATCAGAGTAATAGAATTATGACCAACGGCGACCTACACTCAATTGATTGAAACCTGCCCACTACATTATTCCTCGGGAACCATATGCATATGTTCTCTCAGAGGAATGGGCAGCTTGCTCAAATTATAAAAATGAAGGAAAGCCCTGCGCAGGATCGATCCGGTTACGCGAAGACCATGGGTAAGAGATGTGGGGCCCGCCCAGTTAGTTAATGGGCCTGGGGCTAGGAACAATTCAAACATTTTGCGGCGCATGCAACCGTCGAGAAGAGGGCTAGTGGCGCAAGTCAAAGCATTTGTTAACGGGTATAGCCCAGATTTAGTCAAACAAATCGGAATGCGCTAACGCTTCGGCAGCGTTACGCAAGGTTTTATACTATCTCGTCCTCCTCCAGAAAAACGAACAAGAAGGACATTATTATTACTGGGAAAACAAGGCCTACTAGAGGCACAAAAACGGAGGGTAAGTAAGAAGCTGTCGTATGGTCATCACCTCATATCATACGTAGCAGTATAGGAGTTACGAACAAGAGCAATTAGGGATAATTGGGGGGGGGGGCTGGCTGCCAGAGGAGACAGGCGTTGAGTGGTAACTATGCCCACACCTCACTAGGGGGGAGGACTCTCGACTTGCGACAAATCTTACGTGGCATAGACGAAAAGCCCACTCGCCCGCGCGGCGCCAATAAAATAAGTTTTTTTTTCATCGCTTATACATCCCCGCGTTAGATTCATCCCTCACCGTAACTGTAACCGTAACCTCCCGAGTAATAGTCAAGACACCCCACCCATTTCGTGGGTACACCTACATTACTGGACCGGAATTCATTGTACCGGCGCGAGCGTAGTGGTCCGCTCCTGTGTAATGTAAGGAATTATAACTTGAGTAATGACGGAGCGCAGCAAGATATTAGCCACGCACGCCTAACATGACAACGAGTCGCCGCTCAAGGATCTTTCGCAGGAGTCAATTATGAAACTACAAAAAACGCAGGCAGAGGGACTTGGGCCCACTCGAGCGAAAAGGACTCCTTTGTGCGTCTATTTGCGTCTACTTTGGGAAGTGACCTATCGGAACAGAGAGTTCCCCCGCGCGGCGCTCGAGGGGCGAGCGTTGCATAAAGCTCACCGGAGCGCGAACCCTCTGCCCAACCCAAGTAGCTGGGCAACAAATTTGATAGACTGTGATTTAACCAGTATTCGGATACGCGAAAACTATAGGAGATTGACCCGCGATCCAACACAATTGCGGTTGTCCGAGCATCCTTGTTCGGCCGGGCCGAAGTTATTGCGCCTCGGCCCTGCGGGATAGAAGCACGCAAATAATGTTGACGGTTTCCCCGCCATTTCGGTGGGAGCACATTCGATAATAGAAGAACCACGTGTCCGCGTGTCATACAAACAAAAGCTACCCCCACAATCATTCATTTCCCCCCTTTTTTTTTCTTTGCGCGTGGCAGTCCCGCAACTACACCGCCTTACTGCCCAGATATGTAACATCAACCGAAATATGTAACATAAACCAAAAGGCTACCCTCATCTAACAAAAAAAGGGGGGGGTGAAAGTTGGCCCCGGACGGGTTGTTCTGTTCGCTAAAGCTTTCCACATAGCGCCCTTCATTAAAACTCATTTAATTTGGGGACAATGGCTTGTTAACAGCAGAGGCGACTGCTCGAGGAGCAATTAGTCCCTCATAATTAATCCACACCGCAATTAGGCTCCGCTGTGAGTATGACAGCGCAATACAATACAAAGCTTGCCTTGGGCTGACTAAGCCTGGTCCGCTGCTTCGATAACAAAAATCCGTAAGGTACAAGCAAGTTTTCAATATATATATACGCTTATTATACTATTTCGCGTGCAATTGGATCCAGAACAGTAACGACCCGTCGCACGCGCTTCATCCCACTTTCTGCCGGGACGGCACGAGACGAAACGGAACGCATGGACCCCGGGTCTGAAGTGACCACCCTAGCCTGATCGGCTATTAGGTAGGGCCAAAGGGCCCCCGTTCGAGCCAGCCACGGGCTTATACTTTAAATCGTTCGCTCGATTCTTCCGATCAAAGACTTTAAGCGCACCAACTAAACTAGCAGAGCAACCTGCCGGGTGCCAGCTTTTTTCATCCAGGCTCAGTGTCAAAGGGTGTCTATTATGTCAAATTCAAACTTGATTTCTTTCCAGACCTCGCAAGCAGCAGCTAATTCAGGACTCCACTTACAAGCTTCGCGAATAATCTCGTTACCCTCGCTAGCAAGGTCTCGCCCTTCGTTACGGGCTTGTACGCAAGCTTCCAAAGCAACCCGATTAGCTACTGCACCCGGCGCATTTCCCCAGGGGTGGCCCAAGGTCCCCCCGCCGAATTGTAGTACGGAGTCATCTCCAAAGATTTCGGTCAACGCGGGCATATGCCAAACATGGATGCCTCCGGAAGCGACAGGCAGAACACCAGGCATGGAGACCCAATCCTGGGTGAAGTAAATACCCCTGCTGCTGTCTTTCTCTATGTAGTCATCCCGAAGCAAATCCACGAAACCCAAGGTTACTTGGCGGTCTCCTTCCAGCTTCCCTACCACGGTGCCAGAGTGAACGTGGTCTCCACCGGACATACGCAATGCTTTGGCCAAGACGCGGAAGTGCATACCATGATTCTTTTGTCTGTCAATAACGGCGTGCATCGCGCGATGGATGTGTAGGAGTAGACCATTATCTCGGCAGTAATGAGCCAAAGTCGTATTTGCGGTGAATCCTCCTGTCAGGTAGTCGTGCATAACAATGGGCACTCCCAATTCCCTGGCGAATTCCGCTCTTTTCATCATTTCTTCGCACGTGCCCGCAGTAGCATTCAAGTAATGACCCTTTATCTCGCCCGTCTCGGCCTGAGATTTATTAAGGGCTTCCGCCACAAAGACAAAGCGGTCCCGCCAACGCATGAATGGTTGAGAATTGACATTCTCATCATCCTTGGTGAAGTCAAGCCCACCGCGAAGACATTCGTAAACCGCTCTACCGTAGTTCTTGGCGGATAGACCCAACTTGGGCTTGATGGTGCATCCCAGCAGGGGGCGGCCATACTTGTTCAACTTATCCCTTTCAACCTGTATTCCATGCGGGGGGCCCTGGAATGTCTTCGAATAAGCAGGGGGGATTCGCAGATCTTCCAAACGTAGAGCACGTAAGGCTTTAAACCCAAAGACATTACCCACAATGGAAGTGAACATGTTGGTGACGGAACCCTCCTCGAACAGATCCAGAGGGTAGGCCACGTAGGCAATATATTGATCTTTTTCCCCGGGCACAGGATCAATGTCGTAGCATCGACCCTTATAACGATCAAGGTTGGTGAGTCCGTCGGTCCAAACAGTGGTCCACGTACCAGTGGAGGACTCTGCGGCTACCGCAGCTCCCGCTTCCTCGGCGGGTACCCCGGGTTGCGGGGTCATACGGAATGCTGCCAGAATGTCGGTGTCCTTAGTCTCGTAGTCGGGAGTGTAGTAGGTTAATCTGTAATCTTTAACGCCGGCCTTAAATCCAACACCTGCTTTAGTTTCTGTTTGTGGTGACATGGGTTCCTCCCCGAGTGAAATCGAAAAATCTTGCCAGGCATGGTTAGGTCTGCTCGACGTGTCGAAACGTTCTACGATAAAAAGTCGGTTGCACGCGGCAACCACTTTGTCGTACCTGCTAGGAGAGCAACCCAGATCTAGGGCGACTAGGCAATGGGTCTTTCTCAAAGGTAAGGCACTCCCATTGTATATCGCTTCCGAAACGTGGTGCAACCCGAGGAACGCTGGTCAGTTGATTCACGCGAGCCGGCTCCGTGATGCTGAGAAACAGGAAGTGAAGGTCCGGCAGAAAGCGCTCCTGAGCGGGGAAGGGAGCTAACTTCATCAAGTCACCGTGTCCCGAAGGTGGCGAGGAAAGCAGCACTGCTGATGTGGCGTGGTCGATTGGCGGTCCATTCAGCTCGGAGGACGCTGAGACGTCACATAGTACCGGTACCAGTGACGGACTCCGGGTAACGGGTTTTCCTACTCTGGGTTGGCATTGACCCGGAACTCGCCAGGCTGTAAACTGGTTGATTGACGAGCGCGTGGCGGGCGAGATGCCTGTTGGTATAGAGTATCCGACAGGCGCGGGGGGTGTAGGGTAGTGAAGAGGCTACCCCGGCGGGTTCTAAACCCGGATTTAGTAAGCCAACTCTGAGAGCAGGACAGCTCTTCCGTACCAACGGAGTCGTTTTTTATCCAGCTGGGATGGAATGGGGAGTAACAACTACCCAATATATATATATAGATAATTCAAGTAAACTCAGATGCCAGCCATTTCATCAAACGAGCCGATACTAAAGACTTTTTTTAATACGATTAGTGGGCGGGAATTTGAATACTATCGGAATCTTACGAAAGTGAATACCCTCGCTTCGAGTATTGCCACAAGTGGTGGAGGGGGACGTATTACCCAGATTATCGGCCCCGTGCTGGATGTCTCTTTCGGCTCCGGCCGTATGCCGAATATCTACAATGCCCTTATAGTCAGGGGCCGCAACCCAGCTGGCCAAGAAATTAACGTAACTTGTGAAGTACAACAGTTATTGGGGAATGATGAAGTTAGAGCTGTAGCTATGAGCGCAACAGACGGGCTAACTAGGGGAATGGAAGTTATCGACACAGGGGCACCCCTCAGCGTGCCCGTCGGTGAAGCCACTCTAGGACGAATTTTTAATGTTCTGGGGGAACCTGTCGATGATCTAGGCTCCGTAGGTGCCAGCATAAAATCTCCCATTCATAGAACTGCTCCAGCCTTCGCGCAGTTAGACACCAAACTATCTATTTTTGAGACAGGAATTAAAGTGGTGGATCTTTTAGCCCCATACCGCCGCGGGGGTAAAATAGGATTGTTTGGAGGGGCCGGGGTAGGGAAGACGGTACTAATTATGGAATTAATTAATAATATCGCCAAGGCTCACGGAGGCGTTTCCGTCTTTGGCGGGGTGGGCGAGCGCACCCGCGAAGGGAACGACCTTTACATGGAGATGAAAGAGTCGAAGGTTATTAATGAGCAAAACATCTCCAAGTCAAAAGTAGCCTTGGTTTATGGCCAAATGAATGAACCACCCGGAGCTCGTATGAGAGTCGGTTTAACCGCCTTAACCATGGCCGAATACTTCAGGGATTACAATAAGCAAGACGTGCTCTTATTCATCGACAATATTTTCCGCTTCGTCCAAGCGGGATCCGAGGTTTCCGCTCTACTAGGAAGAATGCCTTCCGCCGTGGGCTACCAGCCCACGCTCGGCACGGAAATGGGTTCTTTGCAAGAAAGGATTACTTCCACGAGAGAGGGCTCCATAACCTCTATTCAGGCGGTCTATGTGCCCGCGGACGATCTTACTGACCCCGCCCCTGCAACGACATTTGCACATCTAGACGCGACCACTGTACTATCCAGAGCATTGGCTGCCAAGGGCATTTATCCAGCAGTAGATCCTCTGGACTCGACTTCTACTATGCTGCAACCCTGGATTGTGGGCGAACAGCATTATGGAGCTGCGCAGGGGGTGAAGCAAACCTTGCAGCGTTACAAGGAGCTTCAAGATATTATAGCCATTCTTGGGCTTGATGAATTGTCAGAGGAAGACCGGTTGCTCGTGGCGCGGGCGCGAAAGATAGAACGTTTCTTATCACAACCCTTTTTCGTAGCGGAGGTGTTTACGGGTTCTCCTGGTAAGTATGTCACTCTCGCAGAAACCATTAAGGGTTTTCAGATGATCCTAGCGGGAAAATTAGATAGTCTACCCGAGCGATCTTTCTACCTTGTGGGTAATGTTGACGAAGCGACAGCGAAGGCCGCCACGATATCATAAATGGAGATATGAAATAACGACTTTAAGCCTACGCGTAATGACCCCTAATCAAGTTGCTTGGGATTCAGAGGTTCAGGAGGTCATTTTATCCACCATAAGCGGTCAAGTTGGTGTATTAGCAAATCACGCTCCACTCCTTGCGGCGTTGGACATTGGGGTATTAAAGATACGCACTGAGCGGCGCTGGTCCGTTCTAGCGTTGATGGGCGGTTTTGCTGTGGTAGATGAGAATCGGGTAACCGTACTGGTGAATGAGGCGGACAAAGCAGCGGATCTCGAACCTCAACGGGTTAAGGAGGCTTACCTATCTGCTCAGACCGAACTAGCTCAGGCCACGGGCAGGAAAAAAATGATTGAGGCCAATCTGGCGTTCCGCAGAGCTAAGGCGCGGCTAGACGCAGTTATTGCGGCTACCGTGCCTGACTGAACCAATATAATTAAAGGGTAGACACGCGAGCACAAACTCAATATCTTTTTCTTTTCTAGATATCCCTGCTCAGACTCTTGGTTCTTTCGTCGAAAGGCCGGGGCCACTGAGGGTTACCTACTATTGGATTCGAACCAACGACTCTCGCCGTATGAAAGCGACACTCTGACCAACTGAGTTAAGTAGGTATTTTTTTTACTATATTTTAATTGTAACCACTTACGGGCAGAGAGGCAATTAGAATTCCACCTAAGAGCCGTACACTGGAGTAGTATGGCGCATATGAAGTCCCCGTGAGACTGAGGATAGACTCTCACTCTTATTAGTAGGGACTTGATTAGAGATGCTGTGCTCCGTTCGCGCATTCATCAACGCCGCCCCAACCCTTCCCTCCCACCCCTTCTTTTTCTTTTTGAGCGGCAGTTAAATGCAATTATCCGCTGATTCAATTCACCAGGTAGGCGCTCTCGCTCCGTGGCTACGTCTAGCCACAAGCTCTTATTCTTCAATTCACAGACTCAGGCGCGATTTCGACGGTATGCCAAACTTATAATAAACATTATTTTATTACGGAGGCGGCGACTCTAAAGCGTTTTACTTCACCCCCACCCAAGGGCCGGCCCTAAGCCGCAAAGGAAGAATGTCATAACAGTCAGTCCTTACTTAGGAATAAAGACTTTGTATGCCGAAGCGGAAGGAATTGGGGACAATTCCATTCCGTAGACCAATAAAATCCTGCAGATATTCATCCGCGCGCAAGGCAGCCCGCCCTCTTTGCTGGCACCGAAGGCTTTCTTAGGTGCTACAGCGAAGCCGTACAAGACAAGAAAGGTGTCTCGGTAGATGTATGATAATCATAACGAGCTTTGAGGATTAATTTATAAATCATTAATTACGACTCATTGCCCCAAAGCCTATCTGTTCCTTACTACACACGGAGGATGGGATGCCGCGGGCTACAACCGTATAACAGCAATCCTTTCCCTTGAGAGAACAGCAAGCCTTTCCCTTGAGAGTGGGTACCTGACCTCATGACGGGTGGATGTGCCTCGCCCGTCGCGGGTGAGGTTTTTGGGCCAATTTGATTTGAGCGGGGGTATCGCAATAAGGCATACCAGGGTACCCGCTAGTTGCTCGTGGGGCCGCCCCACTCGCAGTAATGGTAATATTCTTGCGCGGAGCTGACCTCGCATGTAGTTCGTACTCGCGCCCGCAAAAGAGTATGCCTGCGCTAATTCCAAAGTATGAGTATCAGCTTCGATTACGGCCAATAACAATAAAAAGGGAACCTGGTCGTAGGCGCGCCTGCCCCTATCTGATATGGGCTGCCGTTGTAGAGAGCCTTAGGTAGACTGGCCCCTTTTTAAGTTGTTTGTCACGAGGGCAAGGCAATTTTCCTGTACGTGCGTTGGCGTTGAACGGTCCGCCGAGCAACAGCCGGGCAGAACTTGAATCGTCTAGGGCCCTCCCCATATTTCGTGTCAAAAAGAGAAGGGCAGGGGCTGACTTTGCCTTTGTGCGACTAATGCGGCTCCCCCGGAGATGCCCGCGACTTCGATGCCAGGAACCAGACTCGAACTGGTGACACGAGGATTTTCAATCCTCCGCTCTACCGACTGAGCTATCCCGGCGACTCGCCGCCGAGCATGCATTTTGCCTTGTTGTCCAAGCCATAACCGCGGAATTTCACCGGGTACGTCCCTGACCGCGTTCTCCTCGCAAAATGGCCTGCCCGTCTTTTCTTTTCTTGATGCGCGGCGACGGGATGCCAAGGAATGTTTTTACGTGTGTGCATGCTTGCTAGTCATTCCGTAATATATATATATATATATATATATTATAGCACGTAATGTGAGCTCGTGCAACGGGAAGTGGGCATTGCGCTATGCTCATATTCAAAAGAAGTACAACGAGTAAAGCTAGCGCTGCCTTGCTAGCGTTGGCCCGAGAGTTAAGTTCTAAAATGCCGCGTTCGCCCATGCGCGGGAGCAGCAAGCAGCCGAGCTAACACGCCTCGTTCTTTAGCAACACCAGTACCACGGGCGCCCGCGACTGCCGCAAGCCCAACCATTATTTAATAACATTGCAGGTTGATCGCCACCTTCCTTCGCACGAGACGGATGAATTTGAAGGGGATTGCGGCAATAAGGGCTAATGCTCCGTTGGGCCGGAACTGGTTGGCAATAGCGATACGTTATCATGATCTGCGAATAGATAATATGTCTCACTAAGGATCGGGTGAGGAGGGAGCTCTACCGATTAGCCGGGAGATAATGAGTCGGGCGTCTCACAAATAATAGGATGATCCTGGTATGAGAATAGCAGTTTACGGTAAGGGTGGAATCGGTAAATCAACCACAAGTTGTAATATCTCAATCGCTTTGGCGAGACGTGGCAAACGAGTTTTACAAATTGGATGTGACCCTAAACATGATAGTACCTTTACTCTTACGGGATTCTTGATACCCACTATCATCGATACCTTGCAATCTAAAGACTATCATTATGAGGACGTTTGGCCCGAGGATGTTATTTACAAGGGTTATGGAGGAGTCGATTGTGTAGAAGCCGGGGGACCGCCAGCAGGAGCTGGATGTGGGGGATATGTTGTGGGAGAGACAGTAAAGCTGCTGAAAGAGTTAAACGCTTTTCATGAATATGACATCATTTTATTCGATGTCTTGGGTGACGTAGTCTGTGGAGGTTTTGCGTCTCCCCTGAATTATGCGGATTATTGCATTATAATTACGGACAACGGGTTTGACGCGTTATTCGCAACGAATCGCATTGCTGCGTCCGTAAGGGAGAAAGCTCGTACGCACCCACTGCGCTTGGCGGGCCTTGTAGGTAATCGCACTCTGAAACGAGATCTCATTGATAATTATGTAGAAGCTTGCCCCATGCCCGTATTGGAAGTATTACCTCTTGTTGAGCAAATTCGGGTTTCAAGAGTTAAGGGCGAAACTTTGTTTGAAATGGTTGAATCCCAACCTTATCTCGACTATGTTTGTGACTTTTACCTTGATGTGGCGGATCAACTTTTGTCCCAACCGGAAGGAGTTGTGCCAAAGGAAGTTTCCGATCGAGAATTATTTAGTTTACTTTCCGATTTCTACTCAAACCCTCCCCGGAACGGGATGGGAGAGAACGATCAAGAGGATTCGCTTGACTCCGTGACAATGGTTTGAGGGACATTCCGCCTGTTCGGCCCATTAATCGGGAGAAAAATGACATGTCGATGAAAAGATTTGAAACTCTCACATTTGAATGTGAGACGGGTAACTATCATACTTTTTGCCCCATTAGCTGTGTAGCTTGGTTATACCAAAAAATCGAAGATAGCTTCTTTTTGGTGGTTGGTACAAAAACATGCGGTTATTTCCTGCAAAACGCTCTCGGAGTCATGATTTTTGCAGAACCCCGTTACGCCATGGCGGAATTAGAGGAAGGAGATATTTCAGCTCAGCTTAATGATTATGGGGAGTTGAAAAGACTTTGCCTTCAAGTGGTGAGGGATAGAGGTCCCAGTGTTATCGTTTGGATCGGTACCTGCACCACGGAAATAGTAAAAATGGATTTGGAGGGCATGGCACCACGAATGGAAACTGAAGTGGGAGTGCCCATTGTGGTAGCAAGAGCTAATGGGCTGGATTATGCCTTTACGCAAGGAGAAGACACTGTGCTCGCCGCCATGGCACACCGCTGTGCGGAACATTTAGGTGCCGACCAAGCCCGGCGGACACGGTCTTCCCTCCCCAAGCCCTTGGGGCCTCAGAAAACCCCCGAAAGCACGAATCCTCCCTTGGTTCTTTTTGGGTCGTTACCCTCCATGGTCGCTTCCCAACTTAGTTCGGAATTGAAACGCCAATCTGTTCGGGTATCGGGCTGGTTACCTGCTCAGAGGTACGCGGATCTCCCGGCTTTGGGGACTGGGGTTTTTGTCTGCGGCGTAAATCCATTCCTTAGTCGTACAGCGACAACTCTAATGCGCCGTCGAAAATGCAGATTAATTGGGGCACCCTTCCCCATAGGTCCCGACGGAACGCGCGCTTGGATCGAAAAAATTTGCTCAGTTTTTGGCATCCAGCCACAAGGTTTGCGGGACAGAGAGGACCTGGTGTGGGAGAGCTTGAAGGACTACCTTAGTTTGGTACGCGGAAAGTCCGTATTCTTTATGGGGGATAATCTTTTAGAAGCATCTCTAGCGCGATTCCTCATGAGATGCGGAATGACTGTTTATGAAATAGGTGTCCCATACATGGATAAACGATACCAAGCCGCAGAACTAGCACTTTTGCGGGAAACTTCTGAGCACATGTGTATACCCATGCCGCGAATCGTGGAAAAACCCGATAATTATGATCAACTACAGCGCATGCGCGAATTACGACCTGATCTAGCCATTACCGGAATGGCTAATGCTAATCCGTTGGAAGCGAGAGGGATTGATACCAAATGGTCGGTTGAATTCACTTTCGCCCAAATACACGGATTTTCCAACGCTAGGGATATCCTCCAATTAATTACCCGGTCGTTACGCCGTAGTAATATGGGAGATTTGGGGTGGACCGACATGGTCAATGTCGTTTAAGGTAACAACCCGGAGCGGAGAGATTGTAGTCATCGACGTGGCCGGGAGGGGGGCATTGCGCGAGGCGGCACGCCAATGAATCATGGAGTCGTTAGTTATTTGTATTACTCCTCAGCGATAAAGGAGGAGTGTTGACTATGCGAAACCTAAAAAATATTATTATTACTTTGCTACCCCCGAGTCCCGCCTCCTTTCTTATGAGATGGCTAATCCTGTTAGAGAATAATTCTGTACGTAAATTCCTTTATTTCGGATCGGCCGCGAGACCCTATTACACCCCTCTTTTTCCTCACCCATAGAGAGCAATTCCATTATGCAAAAATGGGTTTCACCCCTACGTACGCCCCCGGTCCCAGTACCCGGCTGGGCAAGTATACCAGGTTCACTAATCCTATTCGGGTTATATTGCGGATTCGTCACAACATTACCCTTGGGTCTTTCCCACGTATCACTTCTGAGAGTAGCCCCCATCCTGAATAAGGGTATCCGCGGCGGCTCCGCCGTTAGTGGTTTCGTGATAAGCCAGATAATAATAATATTATCCGTATACTATCTGCATTTTTACATAATGCTAGTAAAACCGCACGGGGTCACTCTGCTAGTATTTCCGTACTTTTTGCTCTGCTGGTATCGCTTATCGCGTCGTTCGCGTTTGGAGAAAGAACGAGCGCTACGCGTGCTTCGCGCAACTACGATGGGCCTCCGACTCGGTGACACATCTAGCCGAACAGAAGCCGTAACTCCGGGGGGTATAGCATTTCAGGCTTGTCGAAACATTTTATCGGATCTTTTCCCCCCCCCACTGTTCCAGTACGCTGCTGTACTAAGTCCGGCGCCCGCAAGGCTAGTGGAAATAATTACGTATCAACACAGCGATAAGTTCTTATTTATTATAAGCAGCCTTTGCGGCTGGTTAGGCAGTTTCTTTTTCCTCGAGTATTTAATCGACCCGCTGGGGGCCCCCGGGCTTCTTTATTCAAAAGGAAAAGATAGCCTCCTCGGGTTCAGGTCGCGAGGACAGGGCGATAGAGTGCTTATTCACCGGATTTCCGGTATTATTGCCATAGTTTTCTGTTTTCAGCATTGCGGCAGAAATCCACTATGGGTCCCGCCCCCCAGGGATAAAAAAAGCGAACAGGAGCCGCCCGCCGTTGCGCTGAAGTTCTTCTCATGGCTGGATACATGGCCTACTAGCGTATTCGATTACCGTAAGGGTGTTCGGCCTTTCCGGTACGTCAAAAATGACTCCAACTCAGTGAGCCCCGTGAAAGAAGAAATATCTCAGTATTATTTCAGTGCTGGTATGGGTAGCGGCGGTCAAAAATTATTCCTATCATACCTACCTAGTCTGTCAACCCTGGGCAGCAATTTGGATAGATTTGTCAACACCTCGTCATTGGAGGGCACCCTCCCTGCGAATACAGAGGATCGCCTCACCCCCTGCGACCGGCGGAGCACCGACGAACACGAAGTAACCTACCCGTCAGGTGAACTAACAAGTAGAATTGAAGCCCTTAGGGGTCCCCCGGTGGATGTTTTAGACCATGAAAAGGGTTTCTGCAACAACGAAAACAGCGTTTTGACTTTGGCTAAAAACTATGATCCTTACCTAGGTCAAAAATTGCGTGGAAGAATTGCGAAGCTGAAATCCACCTGGATTGCAGTCCGCAGGTCCAACCGCTGGATGTCGTTGGTAGGCTACTTCTCAGAGCTTACCAACCCATTCCGCACGCGTGACCAGAATCAGGCGAAGCAATCTACTGGTGATAGCAATAGCTCGGATGACCTTAATCCGGATTTACGGAAGCAATCTAGTAATAATAGCAGTAGCTCGAATGACCTTAATCCGGACTTACTAAAACAATCTACTAATAATAGCAATAGCTCAGATGATCTTAACCCGGCGGGGTTACAGGAGCAATCTACTAATAATAGCGGTAGCTCGGATGATCTTAACCTGGATTTACTGGAGCAAAAGCAAATTTTTGATGATTGCGATAGCTGGGATGACATTAACAGAAGGGATTACCCCTTATACTTATATGTGATAAGAAAACTTTTACATATCTGCGATGCAGGCCAACTTAAAAACACTTTCAAACGGAAGCCTCGGGGTATCTCGAAATTGACTAACGAAATAGCCTTAGGCCCGTTGAGTGATATTCGGCCTGTTAAGTTTAAAAATATAAACCTTTTGGTCAATAACAAAACCGGAACTTCCAAAATGCAAAAGCGGCCTATGCTACAGCCGGATTACCGACGGAATTTGGTAATAGGAGCAATGCGTGCCCGAAGGCGTAAGACTTTGGTATGGGAATTAGCGCAAGTCCGAACAAGTTCTATCTTCTCACTAAGAATTATCGACGGATACGCCGACTCGCTCAACTCTTTGCCGGGCATGAGCGCAAAATCGGTAATCACTACGCCTCGCCCCGCGGGGTTGGAGCCCGAAATAGGAGACTTTTCTCGCCCTCGTGACACAGGCAATCCAGAAACTGTTCGTCTTGCGATATTAAAGAGATGGGACTTTTCGGCCGCTCACTGGGTGAGGGGTGTTTTATTGGTCATCCAATTACATCTTAGAAGAAGTTTCACAGTTCCCTTTTTTATCATACTAAAAAATATCTGCTACCTAGCGGCCTTTCAAACGACTGAATGGAATGAAGACTGGGATGAATTGAAAAAAGAAATTTATGTGAATTGTAATTATTATGGTCTTGAAATGTCGACGACAGAATTTCCGACGCACTGGCAAAGGGACGGTGTCCAGATTAAAATTGTGAATCCCTTTCGCTTTAAGCACCGATGGAATTTCGTATCTAGGCTTAATTCCGTGGATACTATAGTAAGTCTAAATGAGACCGCTCCAGGTGAAAAGGGGGAGCCAGCCCCCAGCAATGGGGCAGGGCTATATGGCCACAAAAGCAACATTAGCAGCGAAATCGAATATGCTTACTTGACAGTGCTAGGGTCTGAAACGGAATTGCCCTTCGGCAATAAAAGTGTACCAACTTCATCTTTTTGGGAATCGTTCTTAAGGAACGCGAGAATTAAATGGGGTAAAAGCTTCGGGGGTATGCCTCGAATCGTTCGCGGCGAGTTCCGCGGATCCGGCAAGGGGTTGGATCCTTATCCGGAATATCGTGAACGCCTGAGAGTGAATATAACTTCTAAGGGATCCGAAAGCGGTGATGCGCCTAGCAGCAGACCTGGTAGGCGCATGATTTACTCTAAAAATTTCCAGGGCGGGAGTAACGATGACTTCTCACTTCAAGTTTTGCTGAGGGCGTATCCGCTAGTAGTCATTTTAGATCACTCTGAATGTATGGCTCGCATGAGCACCGAGGAATTGAGCTTTTTCCTCCATAGGGGCGGGGCCCTTTTCCGAGATATAAAGCCACTTCTTGATAGGGATGAAGAAGCCGCCCCTTACGGCTTGCTAGACAGCGAGTCTCCGGGGCATGGCATTAGGCGCAGGCACCTAATTAGGCGCAAGCATCTATTTAGGCGCGGGGGGGCTTTAACAAATACCCCGGCAACCCGAACTTTACACAAGACAAATACACGGTTCATACAGATTGGGATCTACCTTAGGGTAGCTCTGTTAAGGAACGTGCGCAGACTTGTGCTCATTTGCCGCTCTCTTTCTATCTGGTCCAACATAGGCGCAATAAGAAGATTTACGAGATATGTATGGGAGGCCACTAGTTATGCAATTCCGCATCTAGGGCGAGAGAAGGATCAACCAATAAATGATTATGAGGTGGACTCATTCATTATAGCTAAAGACCTAATCCGGAGTTCAGGGCTAATGGGCCCTTGCCCCTCCGAGAGTACCCGCGGCCAAAATGCGCAATTAATTCCTCAAGTATATGTATTTCACAGGGCATGGCGATTAGGCGCGGTGAGCAAGTGCCCGCGTTTGCCAGACTCAGAGTGGGGGCTGCACCTCAGCATTAGGCGGGGTGCTCCTTCCTGCACCCCTGGTAGGCGAGAGATGTTCGGCCAAGAGCTACGAGCTCCGGGGTTGCGGGATTGGAATGAATGGTTGCGGAACTTGCGGCGATACGACGTGTTGTCCCCCGAGATATGGTGTAAGATTGCACCGCAAAGATGGAATCTCGTAGCCGAGCACCTTTGGGAAGGTAATTCCGGCAAAGGTTCCCCCAGGAAGAAGGGTTCGGGGGTAAGCCCCGGTAGAGAAGCTTGGTGTGACGATGTGGAAAACACCCTTGCGCATGCAGCAATACGGTCTGGTAAGGTCGAAAAACGGCGTCGTAGTAAACTCTTATTACAAAGTTTTTTGGAGTTAGTGCCCAATTACATAAATGCGCGGGTGCACACAAGGAGTCGGGAAGCCTTTATCCCGAAAGCTAAAGCCTTAAGAGATATACGACAATTTAAGCCCTTGGGTAATAGCTCTTATAGGAAGACTGAGGGTTGGGTTGGGGAACGAAATGACATTCATTATGAATTGCGGTTATGGTTTCACTTGGAGATATTGAGGCAGCTCCAAAATACCGAAATGCCCGCCAAGGGTACAGCGGCGCGAAGCTTACGCCATGTTACATGTGAGCCTAGTATATGTTTAAGCGGAAACCGGTCTTTCAGGAGTCGCCGGAGTGTCTCGAGTGCTCAGAAATTATCGTTATCGGGAAATTTTATTGATAGGTGGGATTTAGGGTCTATACAAATATTAGCTAAAATGTTGATAATAGAAAATAACACCGATTCTCTGCGGGCCTTGTTAAATCCCGAATCTAGTTATAGGCATAGGGGTGCCCTAAGGGTGGCCCGCTTAGAATCGCTGTACAAGGATATAATGAGGGATCTAATCCTACTTTTTCACTATGTCTGTACAACTAAAATGAATGAAATGTTCGAAAATACGGAGCATCGTGTTGCAGGGGTAGCAGACGACTGCTTCCTGACGTGTAAGATGTTTAGTATCTTACTCAACTTCCGTAATCGCTTTCGAACAATATTAAATATAATACCCCACGAGGAGTTCGCGCCGCATATTAGGATTCTTTACAATAGGGGCAATACTCTTTCCTACCCATCTAATATTGGCGATGTTCTACTACCGAAGCGCCGTGCAGAACTAAGAATTTGGGAGTCCCTCTATGAGGGATGGCTTGAGAGTAATCGACAAGGGGTTAACCGCGATGGGCTCCCTCTTTCTGAGAAAGGTACCGAAGGGAGTTTTGGACAGCAAGATAGGGAACTGTTGGTGCATAATAATATGGAAAATGAACTTCGACTGATCAGAAGTATTCTTTGGCCCGATTACAGGCTAGAAGACTTTAGTCATATTAATAGATTTTTGTTCGATACGAACAACGGAAGCCGAGTTGCCACGCTTAGGGTTTGCCCCTATCCTTCGAGAACATTCGCGTCCGACCCCACATGGATGGAAGGGCAACGAAGGCGCTCGTATTGGCGCGGGCAATAACTGCTTGCCGACGAAGGGGCTTCTACATGCAGTAAGCAGCATCATTTTAAATTGATTGCGGCCGTGACTAGATCTTTAAGTTGGAGTTATGGGAGTACGCGACATTCTCATTTTCCATGATCTGATAAAATCGAAGCGCACGAATTCGCCGTTCCTTTTATGCCAGTCGACGAACCCAGTTGCCGCCACTTCACATGAATTCATACTATAATACACTATACATGATGTCGCCCCTGTACCCCCTGGATATGCATGGCTCCTAATCTATAAAGGGAAAGGGTGCGACGCCTTTACGTGGTTAATCTTAGGCTTCTTACTCAGTTATGGTATGAGGACCTCGGCGTAAAATTTGCTTTCTCACTAAAGAGTAACGGGTAACCAGTTTACTCGTTATCGGAATCGCAAGGAACTCAAACTTGGGGCCCGGGGCGAAAGCGGAACGAGATTTGAATCAATGAAGATATTACTTATACGCGTTGTATGCGCGAGTGGGTAAAGAGCCCCCATAACATAAATAGTAGTTTTAGTGTTCAAGCCCCTCGCGAGAAGCCGAGGCAATATGTTTTTCCCCGGCAAAGTGATGTTATCCGTGACGCATTGATACCCTAGTAAGTCCAGGGCCCATGGTTCCATGAAAACCCCATGGTCGGAGAATCCTATGGCACATTCGGTAAAGATTTATGATACGTGTATTGGCTGCACCCAATGCGTGCGTGCTTGCCCCACGGATGTATTAGAAATGGTACCATGGGATGGATGTAAGGCTAATCAAATAGCCTCCGCTCCTCGAACGGAAGATTGTGTGGGCTGCAAAAGGTGTGAATCTGCCTGTCCGACGGATTTCTTGAGTGTACGCGTTTACTTAGGATCCGAGACAACCCGAAGTATGGGTTTGGCTTACTAATCATGTACCCACAATAGCTGAAGTAAGCGAGATACTTTGCGGGATTATACCGAAAATAAAGGATCTAACCTGCCTTCTACTCGGTGAGGCCAGAAGTCTCACCTTTCTTTTAGCGGGGGGGGCAGTTAACTCTTGAACTGGACCGAGGGGGCTTCTTTTTACTATCGCGATTACGAGCGGCTCTCCTCGCCCGGCTAATAAGTATTTTTATTTTTGCTCATATCACACTAGTGCTCATACTAGCGAGTTTTGCAACTGCTTTCTGCCCGGCAGGGCCGGCGGGGAAGTAGGTTTGCCAGTACATAAATTTCGAGGATTCGTTCGCCGGAATTCACTTTTAAAATCCATGTGTCTTGCCGCTATCCCGGTTTTAAGAAACAGCCCTCCCGATAATAAGGTATTTTGGTTGGGCTGAAAACTCCCGGGTTTCCATGTAACGATCTACAGATTTTTAATGGGGCCCACTCCGTTTAACCTTGGAAAGCGTCTTGCCCCAAACTTAATTAAGGAACACTATAGGCTCTTAATTAAGGAACACTATAGACTGAAGTATCGCCCGTAACACGAGCAGCTCTTAACACGTAACCGAATAACTCCTTTGCGCCCGCCCTTTTCGTACGTGCCCTATAGGTCGACGTGGCTGCTTTACTTCGTCTCAGCTGTGCGGCTTCAATCTTTCCGAAGAAACAATGTTCAAACGTAGAGGTTATTTGGCAGCGTCTCCTATGGGGATCTCGTACTTATCCCCAGAATAGGTATTGCCAAAAAAGTTGGATTGTGGACGTTTTTCCATGTACCAATAAATATTGCGCTATACTCCCCGCTGGGAACAATCTATAATAAAGCGTGTATACCTCTGCTGCGCCAGCCATCGAGCTGGGTTATTGGGCAACGCGCTCAGGAGCCTTACATACAGTATACAGTATAGGTCTCCAGCGTGGGCAGACAATCCGTCCAGGGTTCCGCAATGGAATAAGTAATTCGGCAATGGAATAAGTAGTTCCTTCTGGAGCAAGGTGAACAGCGGGGAAATATTTATATGGCTGGAATTTCGTTGTCATCAAAATTCCTTTTTATTGTTATAACGATAGAAGCTTTTAGCATGAACTCCTCGTGAAGAGTAAAAACCTCTATCGAACCCTGGATCATGGAAAAAGCCGAGCCCGTGGAATTCCGGTGATGCCTATAATGAATTGGGACCCGGAATCCCGTCTCCGCGCAAAAGCTAAGTGAGCTCGCTCGTCCTTACATCCTCGAAGCCTTCTTTTTTTAATCCCGTAGTAGGAGCTGTACCACGCTTAACCGTATATTATATTGGGCTGGTTCTTTTGTTCTGCTTGACTCCAAAGGATAAGGATAACGGGATCACACTGCAGTGATCTGTTAGAACGACCTTTACGTAGTCAGGACCTTTTCCACCTACGGATAGCGACATGATACTGAAAAGTACTAGATCAACCAGCCATGGCTGTGCGGGCCCCTCCCTAATGGGTTAACTCCCGAGTGGCGAATCCGAGTTATAAGGTATCCTAGAGAAGCTACAATCGCTGGTTTCTCGCCCTGCCAACCCCTGGTAATTCTGGTGTGTAGATAAACCGCGAATGTAAGCCAGGTGATTAGGGCCCAAGTCTCTTTGGGATCCCAATTCCAATAATATCCCCACGCCTCATTAGCCCGTACTGCTCCTGAAGTAATACCGAGAGTTAAGAAAAGGAAGCCTAGACTAATGATGCGATTACTCCAACGATCTAGCCATTGAGATAGCTTAACTCTGCGGCGACTCATACATGAATAAATTAGTATTTCTAACGGTCGCTCAGCGGGATACCCCATTGATATGAGGGCTGGTCTTACGGGGTAGGTGGTATCAAACGAGTCAGTACTAACGGCAGGGCGGCTTCGCGAAGCAATGACCAAAAAGGCCATAGCTAACAACGAACCGCATAGGAGAGCCGCATAGCTAGGCATCATCATACTCACATGCATCATCAACCAATAGGACTGTGAAGCAGGCACTAATGTGGTGGATCTTGCGTCGCCGACGGAGGCACTTATAGTAGCAAAGCCGTAAGTCAACATCGCACCTGGTGCGGTAACTACGCCTAACCAATCGTTACGACCACGAATAAGAACTATATGAGTTAGGCAGAGACCCCATGATAGAAAAAGCAATGACTCGTACAGATCACTTAATGGCGAGTGCCCTGTATAAAGCCAGCGGTTTGATAATAATCCCGTCACACAAACTAGCGCAATTAGCATTCCTTTACGGCCCAGTTTGTATAGCTCCGCGCCACGGCTTTCCCAGACGGGTCCTACCCAGTGAGGAACAGTTACAATAGAAAGAAGTGGAAAAAGTATATGAGCTGATATTCGTTCCAAGGTTCCAGGTATTGTAACAATTGGCA